CACGCTCTATAGGATTTGAACCTACGACATCGGGTTTTGGAGACCCACGTTCTACCGAACTGAACTAAGAGCGCTTTATTATCACAATGAATATTTTGTGATCCCAATACGTCTTGCATATATACTATCATAAAATTAAAGATTTTTTATGTATATCCAATTTTCTTTTAATCGATCTCAATTGATCCCCCGTTACTGTTCAGAAGATAAGTAATAGGTAGGGATGACAGGATTCGAACCCGTGACATTTTGTACCCAAAACAAACGCGCTACCAAGCTGCGCTACATCCCTTTCAATTGGTCTACAGTGTCATTGTAGAGAATCCCTGTTTTGTTTTCCATATCTTTATTTCTTCCATTGATATACACAAATATCTTGTCATTTCTTCTTTTTGGTCTCATATAACATATAATTATATTAAAAATAGTAAAAGACTTCTATTTTCTATTCTATTTCTATTATATTATTCTATTTCTATTATATTAAAGTATGAAATAAATATGAGACCCTGTAAAAAATGACTATTTTTCGAGAATTTCTGGCCTAAAGGGGCCTATTTGTTTCTTTTAAGATTCGGAAAAGTACGATCTATTTTGTACATTTCAACTTGAATTATAGGAATTCCGCGTACAAATACAAGCGGTCAGTCATTAAGTACATATACACATCTGGTTATATATGTATTAGCATTATGTATTAGAAATAATAAAGAAGGAGGAGAATTTAAAATGCGAGATCTAAAAACATATCTCTCCGTGGCACCGGTAGTAAGTACTCTATGGTTCGGGTCTTTAGCAGGTTTATTGATAGAGATCAATCGTTTTTTTCCGGATGCGTTGATATTCCCCTTTTTTTCATTCTAGTTATTGATATGGTAGGGGGGGAAGAGGATTAGAGATAGAATCAAATATCTGTAACTAATCCCTTCCCTTCTTTTTTTTTTCGAATATACGTTAGAAAAACAAAAAGGGGATTCCCCCTCGGTGAAACTAGTAATTCGGGCCAGGCTCAAATTTAAATAAAATTAATAAAAAATAGAGTAAAATGTGATGGTTGGGGCAACAATATCATACAAGATACTTAAATAAAAATGAAATGCTGTACGGCAATTTAAAATTCTAAATAATATAGTTAGAAATCATTATATTACTTACTTATTAATATATTGTTATTATTACTATATTGATTTATATTGATTTATTGCAACGAAACCTTTCTTTCATAATTCGATTTCGAGTTACCTGTTTTTTTTGTTCCTTTCTTCTTCCTCGTTTCGGATCGGAAAATCAAAGAGTTGAATGAATCAAAAACCAAAGGAGGCTCATGGCCAAGGGTAAAGATGTCCGAGTAACGGTGATTTTGGAATGTACCAGTTGTGTTCGAAATCGTGTTAATAAGGAATCAACGGGCATTTCCAGATATATTACTCAAAAGAATCGACATAATACGCCTAGTCGATTGGAATTGAGAAAATTCTGTCCCTGTTGTTACAAACATACGATTCACGGGGAGATAAAGAAATAGATCGAACCGGTCACTCGTGTGTCAGTCTTCCGTTCCAAGGAAGATCAAAAATGACATATTAGATATATCTAATATATAACAATATATAATATATATTAATATATAATATATATTAATTTTAATATAAACAAACCAAATCCTATTTCGATCAGATCAACCGTGATGGAGAATTAAGAAATAGGATTAGGATCTTTTCTTTAGGATAAGGAATAAACAAACCATGGATAAATCCAAGCGAATCTTTCTTAAATCCAAGCGATCTTTTCGTAGGCGTTTGCCTCCGATCCAATCGGGGGATCGAATTGATTATAGAAACATGAGTTTAATTAGTCGATTTATTAGCGAACAAGGAAAAATATTATCTAGACGGGTGAATCGATTGACCTTAAAACAACAACGATTAATTACTATTGCTATAAAACAAGCTCGTATTTTATCTCCGTTACCTTTTCTTAATAATGAGAAACAATTTGAAAGAAGCGAGTCAACCGCTAGAACTACTGGTCTTAGAACCAGAAAAAAATAGGCTGACTCTTGAATTGAATCAAAAAAAATCCCAATCCAAACTCAAATGTGGATTGACGCTTTTTTTTTTTTCGAAAAATAGGAAATCCAGATTTGATTGTCGTGTCGTTTGAAAAAAAAAAAAAAAAATTGGGGAAGAATAGAAGAATAAGAAATATTTTTTATTCAACATGTTTCTTCATTTTCATTTTGACGACTTTTTCATATTTTATCATACTAATTTCTACTCTACCTTCCCAGAGTTCATTCTCCAGGGAACTCCATTTAAACCATTCCAACGGATTCCCTTCACTCTCTTTATTTTATGATCTCATTGGAAATCATATAAAGACAACTCTTATTTAATATAGCTATTTGTGCAAGTATTTTACGATTAAGAAGCAATTGTTTCTTGTACAGATTGTGTATTAACTTACTATAACTAAAGTATACTTTCTTGTCTCGAATTACTGCATTTATACGAGTAATCCACAAACGACGAAAATCTCTCTTTTGTCTACCCCTATCCCGATGAGCCGAAACCAAAGCTCTTATTTTCTGTTGAGTAATAGTCCGAGTAAGTCTTGAATGAGCCCCTCGAAAAGTTGATGCAAATAAACGGATTTTTGTTCTACGTCTTCGAGCTATATACCCTCGTTTAATTCTGGTCATTGAATAAATGAAACTTTGATGAATAACTAATTGATTTCCTTTCTTTCAGTTATTCCCTTCCCGTGTCCTAGTCTATTAATAACAAAACGGATTCTTCCAATGTATAAAATAAAAATTCCAATGGCTTTTGCTACTCTAACCTTCCCGACCACGATTTTTTTCTAGGCATTTCGCCTAGAAATCAAAATTGTATTGATACTAGGTATCAAAAACACATAGTAAATAAAAAAGTAATAAATAAAAATGGATTATAGTGGGTTCCATCGTTTCTATGGTTACTTCTTAAACGGCGAGGTCCTCTCTATACACCGGAGCCCTTCCTTCATTTAATCAATGTTATTGTTAACTTGTACAGTTCACGCCCTTTGGCTCTACCCATAATTATCTAGTACTAGGTCTTTCACAACGAGATCTATTTATACAGTAACGGTATTTAATTATGAAGATTTGCTGAGTAGCTGACCCTGTTAGTCCGTTCTTGCAAGAATAAGGCCTAAAATTTTGACTTTTTAAAATAAGATTTCCCCTGCTTAATGAATACCATTTGCTATCAATGGGGAATCCTTTCTCATCTTAAATTTTAAATTGAGGTGATTGGATTTGCACCAACGGGAACCATACATTTGATACCCCAACCGAAGGATAGATCTTTTTTTAAGATATTGAATATTCAATGGAGTTCGTCCATTCTATTCTATCCTACTCACTGGTACGGATCGGTGATACTGGATCAATTGTTTTCTTTCTTTTGTCCTAGTCCATGGTCTGAACGAGTCGCACATACACCCTAGTACATGTTCCTCGTCGCTGAGGACATCCTCCAAGAGCGGGGGATTTCGTGACATTTCTGATTGGCTGTCTTGTGTTTCTAATAAGTTGTTTAATAGTTGGCATGTTGAATCATATATATAATGTGCTGGTTTAGATCGATCTTAACCGGATGCTTAGGAATTCTTTATTTTTTTTTTTTTTTTTTTTTCTATATTTTTAATTTCTATATTTTCTATATTAAGAAATTAATAAATAGAATATTAAATCCGGTAAGAAGATAAAATACCAAATCACGAATTCATGTGAAATCCTTGTTCTTTTTCTTTTTTATTCAGTCGCTACAAGATCAACAATTCCATGAGCTTGGGCTTCTGTTGCTGACATAAAAACATCTCTTTCCATGTCTTCGGATACAACCCATAGGGGTTTGCCTGTCCTTTGTGCATAAACCCTTGTGATGGTTTCGCGCAGCTTCAGCAGCTCTTCCGCTTCCAGGACAAATTCTCCCGTCTGTGCCTCGTAAAAAGAACTAGCAGGTTGATGGATCATTACCCTGATAATATATGATATAACATAAAAAATGTTTCTTCTATCTCGCATGATGAAAGTGAGGAGATAAAGAATAATCAAAAAGATATAATTGAACAACCGTACAGGCATCTTTTGCGCATTGCATACGGCTCTATAATGGAATTCGCTTTTTTTACCTTACCTTACTTACATCGAAGAAATAGAAAATAAATGATAGGGTCTATCAGACTCGGGTTGGTAAATGATCCAATAACCATCCTTCCTTTTGTAGTAGTTCAAAAATACTATAAAAATACTATGATGGTTCCGTTGCTTTATATATTTATTTCATCTGTTATTTAGCAATCCCAAAGTTTCTTTTTTTTTTTCAAATAAAAAAACAAGATTTATTTTCATATTCTTTCATAACCTAAAAATTGTTAAGATTAAGAGCCCCTGCTGTGAAAACAAAAAAGTTTGTGACGCTGAAATAGGCCTCCCGATAGATTGGCTAAAATCGAAAATGCCTTTTTATCTCATACTACTCTTTCGATACGTAATCTAAGGGTTTAAAAAAAATTTCTCATATCGAATTCGAAGTGCCATGCTATTATTACTTAATATTCATATAGTGCGAAGGCATAGTTTTCTTTTTTTCTCTCAAATCAAATAAAAAACTCATTGGCGCCGAGCGTGAGGGAATGCTAGACGTTTGGTAATTTCCCCTCCAACAAGAATAAAAGATCCCATCGAAGCGGCTAATCCCATGCATATTGTCTGTATATCTGGTCGCACAAATTGCATAGTATCATAAATAGCTACTCCGGGTATTACCCATCCGCCAGGAGAGTTTATAAACAAATACAGATCTTTGGTATCATCCTCTATGCTGAGATATACCATAAGACCAATAAGTTGATTCGAGATCTCGCTATCAACCCCTTGGCCTAAAAAAAGTAATCTTTCTCGATAAAGTCGGTTGATTGGGATAAAACGATATCCCTTAGAAACCGTACATGCACCTTTTGATGCATACGGTTCAACAAAAATCATGAAAAAAAGGAATCAATGTGTAGATTCTAGCTTTTTTTTTCCTAACAGGTTTTTTTAACTTATAAAATGGACTTTTCTTTCATTTTTCAAGAAAGATGAGTTTTGGCCTGTTTTGTTTATCTAAAAAAAAAATTGCTAAACTTATCTGACTAACTTCTCATTGATGTATTGTTTCATCGAGATACAATCTAAATCGCGATGTAATTTTCTTGTTCCTGACTGGGCTTCTTCAATTTTTTTAGGTTTATGCTCTACTCCGAGTAAAGATCCGCCCGATTTGGATTTGTACATATAGGACAAATGCCCCAATACCACGTCCTTTTGCTATGACTTCTCCATTTTTATTTTATTTTTTTTTTTTTCAATTTATTTCATGTCTTCCAACAAATATTCAACGCATTTATCATATTACTCGACTGATTAACAGTTTGAGATCACTTCTATTTCTAAATATCTAAATAAATAGAAATAACTAAAATATTATATAAATATGATATTAAGTCGTAATCATAAATATATTTATTACCAATTGGTTTTCTTTCTAAACGGAGCCTGGATACTTCATTTGATTGGTCTAACCAAGCCAACCATAAATTATTCTAATTGATAATATTAGTCCGTATACCCTCCCTAAAAAATGGATCTAATTGCACTTCACGCTCCAAATTTTTGATAATTGAATCAATCTTTCTCGGGCGAAAGAGGGGATATCTCGATCGGGGAAGAGAACGGGGAAATACCGTATGCCCAATATATCTGACAAGTCGCACTATACGTCAATCCACAATGCATCTTCCTCTCCAGGACTTCGAAAAGGTACTCTTGGAACACCAATAGGCATTAAATAAAAGAAAAATTAAGTACTATATCTCACTTTGATGTGAAAGCGTAACAGTGGGTTTAGTGGCCTAATACTATTGATTTTATTATCCTATTTTCTCCATAGATTGACTAAGTTCATAAAAAAAGAAGACAAAATGAATAAAGGAAAATTCTTACAAATGAGTCCTTTGAATGATGAACAAATATATATATATTCACTCATATAAAATGGTATCAACCCCCTTACCATTGCGTATTGTTACTTATCGGGTGTAGAATAGATCTGCTTCTTTTTGTTCCTACGAACAAAATAGTTTCATTATTACTAAAAGTAATTATTACGAAAAGCATCAAACAAATATTAATCCTTTCCCCGAGAGAATCCCCTAAAAAAGGGGTCTATAGCATAGCTTTTTCCAATGCAATAAAGTTACATTGTGTCTATTTTTCGTTGATAAAGGGGTATTTCCATGGGTTTGCCTTGGTATCGTGTTCATACCGTCGTATTGAATGATCCCGGTCGTTTGATTTCTGTCCATATAATGCATACAGCTCTGGTTGCTGGTTGGGCCGGTTCGATGGCTCTATACGAATTAGCCGTTTTTGATCCCTCTGATCCTGTTCTTGATCCAATGTGGAGACAGGGTATGTTCGTTATACCCTTCATGACTCGTTTAGGAATAACGAATTCATGGGGCGGTTGGAGTATTACAGGGGGGACTGTAACGAATCCGGGTATTTGGAGTTACGAAGGTGTGGCCGGGGCACATATTGTGTTTTCTGGCTTGTGTTTTTTGGCAGCTATCTGGCATTGGGTGTATTGGGATCTAGAAATATTTACTGATGAACGTACAGGAAAACCCTCTTTGGATTTGCCTAAGATCTTTGGAATTCATTTATTTCTCTCAGGGGTGGCTTGCTTTGGTTTTGGTGCATTTCATGTAACAGGATTGTATGGTCCTGGAATATGGGTGTCCGATCCTTATGGACTAACCGGAAGGGTACAGGCCGTAAATCCAGCGTGGGGTGTGGAGGGTTTTGATCCTTTTGTTCCGGGAGGAATAGCTTCTCATCATATTGCAGCAGGGACCTTAGGTATATTGGCAGGTCTATTTCATCTTAGTGTTCGTCCACCCCAACGCCTATACAAAGGATTACGTATGGGAAATATTGAAACCGTCCTTTCCAGTAGTATTGCTGCTGTCTTTTTTGCAGCTTTTGTAGTTGCTGGAACTATGTGGTATGGTTCAGCAACTACCCCGATTGAATTGTTTGGTCCCACGCGCTATCAATGGGATCAAGGATATTTCCAACAAGAAATATATCGAAGAATTGGTGCTGGCTTAGCCGAAAATCAAAGTTTATCCGAAGCTTGGTCTAAAATTCCTGAAAAACTAGCTTTTTATGATTACATCGGCAATAATCCGGCAAAAGGGGGATTATTCAGAGCGGGCTCAATGGACAACGGGGATGGAATAGCTGTTGGGTGGTTAGGACATCCTATCTTTAGAGATAAAGAGGGGCATGAACTTTTTGTACGTCGTATGCCGACGTTTTTTGAAACATTTCCAGTTGTTTTGGTCGACGGGGACGGAATTGTTAGAGCCGATGTTCCTTTTAGAAGGGCAGAATCAAAATATAGTGTCGAACAAGTAGGTGTAACTGTTGAGTTCTATGGCGGCGAACTGAATGGAGTCAGTTATAGCGACCCTGCTACTGTGAAAAAATATGCTAGACGTGCTCAATTGGGTGAAATTTTTGAATTAGACCGTGCTACTTTGAAATCCGATGGTGTTTTTCGTAGCAGTCCAAGGGGTTGGTTTACCTTTGGGCATGCTTCGTTTGCTTTGCTCTTCTTCTTCGGACACATTTGGCATGGTGCTAGAACCTTGTTTAGAGATGTTTTTGCTGGTATTGATCCGGATTTAGATGCTCAAGTGGAATTTGGAACATTCCAAAAACTTGGAGATCCAACTACACGAAGACAGGTAGTTTGATACAATATTGCTTTGTTACTTTTCGTTTTTATTTTATTTGACTGACTATAGGTTGGGGTACCGGATAAATCTTGATTTGACATTTGACTCGCTGCCTTTTCTTTGACTTTTGTTCTTTCTTTATCCGGGAGACGGTCCAAAATAAACAGGTATGGAAGCTATAATTGTAAACCACGATCGAATCTATGGAAGCATTGGTTTATACATTCCTTTTAGTCTCAACTCTAGGAATAATTTTTTTCGCTATCTTTTTTCGCGAACCGCCTAAAGTTCCAACTAAAAAGTAAAAGGGTGAAATGATTTTTCATTATCTCAATTGAAAGTAATGATCCTCCCACTATTGGGAGGATCATTACTTCGACTAGTCCCCGTGTTCCTCGAATGGATCTCTTAGTTGTTGAGAGGGTTGCCCAAACGCAGTATATAAGGCGTACCCAGTAAAACTTACAAGTAAACCAGATAAAAAGATGGCGACTAGGGTTGCTGTTTCCATTATTATATAGTTTTAAGACATTATGTAGTTTTAAGACCACAATGGATCTATGATAAGATCATTTATTTACAACGGAATGGTATACAAAGTCAACAGATCTTAATGAATATAAAATATTATGGCTACACAAACCGTTGAGGGTAGTTCTAGATCTGGCCGCCCAAAACGAACTAATGCCGGGAGTTTATTGAAACCATTGAATTCAGAATATGGTAAAGTAGCTCCTGGTTGGGGAACTACTCCTTTGATGGGTCTTGCAATGGCTCTATTTGCAGTATTTCTATCTATTATTTTGGAGATTTATAATTCTTCCATTTTACTGGATGGAATTTCAATGAATTAGATTTACAAGAACCATTAACTAGCTTTTTCAATCCAAAGTGAAGCGTTTAGTTTTCTGATTTTTATCCCATTCTATTTTGGTAGTTCGACCGTGGAATTTCTTTTTTTCTGTATTTCCGGAATATGAGTGTGTGACTTGGTATAATTGATCCTATGGCTAGTACAGAGAATAGATCTGTCATCTTGATAGAGATGGTTTTACTTCGTCGGATATTCGTTTTAGTATCTGGAGCACGGAATATATGAAATAGATTACTATAGATTACTAAAGTATTAGAACTATGATTCATACTTAATAGTCAGACCTCGTGGCCGGACTTCAAAAAATTTTTAAAAGAGTTAGAAGTTCTAAATAGAAAGATTTTTATTCTTTCAAACTTCCGTTTATGCTTATTTTGATCAAAGGACAAAGATTTCTTTTGATTTTTCGTCATTAGATCTAGTCATTGAATAAGTGATGATCCAACGGTTCTTAACTCAGGGAATTTTGGGACTTAGTTTGAGAAGGTTTTATTGAATCATCGTGGTTCTAGTATGAATCTGAGGTTTTAATTGATTCATAGGGTCTTAACAAGAGAATTCCTATCAATAAAAAAAAACAGCAGTAAAGCCGCATTACACATAAATAACAACAAAGAAAATAGGTAAATAGAAGATTCAAGAGGCCTATAACGATCAATATAGAGACGAATGAGCCGACTTGATTTTTTGGCATTATAACCACAAAGAATAGTTTTCGGGTTTTTATTCTTTCATATCTTAAGAAAAAATGGAATCATAGAATTAATAAAATTGAAACTTTCTATTCCACACATCCGTTAGAACTATAGTATTGGGGTGTTTCTGTTTGAGCCGTACGAGATGAAATTTTCATATACGGTTCTCGGGGGGGGGTCTCCTTGGTTTACCTATCTCAATAAAATCTATGATTGGTTCGAAGAACGTCTTGAGATTCAGGCAATTGCAGATGATATAACTAGTAAATATGTTCCTCCTCACGTCAACATATTTTATTGTCTAGGAGGAATTACGCTTACTTGTTTTTTAGTACAAGTAGCTACGGGGTTTGCTATGACTTTTTATTATCGTCCGACCGTTACAGAGGCTTTTGCTTCTGTTCAATATATAATGACTGAAGTTAACTTTGGTTGGTTAATCCGATCAGTTCATCGATGGTCGGCAAGTATGATGGTCCTAATGATGATTCTGCACGTATTTCGTGTGTATCTCACCGGTGGTTTTAAAAAACCTCGTGAATTGACTTGGGTTACAGGTGTGGTTTTGGGTGTATTAACCGCATCTTTTGGTGTA